TTTATGGGGTTTTAGGAATAAAAATTTGGATATTCGTAGACGAAGAATAAAAAAACTTTATTTGTCTTTACATTTTATCCAACGATAAAAAACGAAAACTATGTAGTATAACACTATAAAGTAATAAAAATATAAAATTGCAGTCTTATTTTTTATGTTTAAGAAAAAATAAGCAATTCTATAAGGTTGAATAAAAATTTCCATCAAAACTCCTTTGATATAATTGCTATGCTTAGTGTGCGACTCGTTGGTTTAGGATTAGATTACGCTAAAAACAAAAATAACTTACCTACAAAAGCAACTAATAACTATAGCATTAATAAATAACCTAAGCAACTCATTGCTTCGCATTATCTGGATCCAAAAAATTAGTCAAGATATGATAGGCTGATCATATCATTGTAGCAACTGACTTAAAAAAAAAAGAATAAAGAAAGGTGATTATTAAGTTATGAAAGGTAATCAAAAAGTATGCGGATAAATGGAAGGATGAAAGAAAGAGTGAAAAAATTGAATATTAATGATATATGATTCCAATTTGGAAAATCTATGAGGTCACTGTAAGAAAAGCAATGTAATAAAGCATCAATACAGATTCATTCATAATAATTAGATAAATCTGTTCCGAAAACAAAAAATTAAGAGCCTTGAGCCAATAAAAACTGAGAAAATTGACTCAAAAAAAAAAAAAAAATAAAAAAAAAAAAAAAAATGAAATTCAAAATTTCATGTAAAAGCTCCATTGTAGAATTCAGGCCTAATGATTAATCAAGAAGCGATGGGAACGACGGAACCCATGAATATATAGGATTCGAGTGAAAAAGAAATCTTAGTAATTCATTGGACAGGATGGCGGAATAAACCAGAAACTTTATTATCTATTCTGATTTTGATTCTGAGACCTCGGGGGATAAACAGCAACCTTAAATAGATATTGAAAGAGTCAATATTCGCCGGCGAAAAATTTGTTTTTTTTTTTCAAATCAAAAAAGTAATAAAAGATGAAAAAAACAATGAAAAAGATAAAATAAAATAAGGATTTGTTAGAATATTCTAACTCGAACAAAAACTACATTTGTAATGATGATATTACGTTATTTTTAAATAAACAGAAATAAAATTCATCTTTGATTCTATTTAAAAAAAGACATACACAAATTTAGAAGAGATAAGATGAAATAAAAAAAATACCATGATTAATAGGATTAATCATTAACTACATCTATATCTTAATTAGTCCTTTTATTCGCGAGGAGCTGGATGAGAAGAAACTCTCACGTCCAGTTCTGTAGTAGAGATGGAATTTCTCATTTAGAAAAAACCCATCAACTATAACCCAAAAAGAACCAGATTTCGTAAACAACACCGAGGAAGACTAAAAGGAATAGCCTCTCGTGGGAATCGTATTTGTTTTGGCAGATATGCTCTTCAAACACTTGAACCCGCTTGGATCACATCTAGACAAATAGAAGCAGGGCGACGAGCAATGACACGAAATGTACGACGTGGTGGAAAAATTTGGGTACGTATATTTCCAGACAAGCCAGTTACAGTAAGACCCGCGGAAACGCGTATGGGGTCTGGGAAAGGATCCCCAGAGTACTGGGTAGCTGTGGTTAAACCAGGTAAAATCCTTTATGAAATGGGTGGTGTACCAGAAAATATAGCCAGAAAAGCTATTTCAATAGCGGCATCAAAAATGCCTATAAAAACCCAATTCATTATTTCTGAATAGGAATATAGAATGAAAAAGCTAACTAACATTTAAGGATAAAAAGATTCTAAGTTTTCTTTTTTTTTTTTTTGACAAACAATATTTTTTTACTTTGTCCTTTGCATTAAAAGAAGAGATACAAAAATATGATTCAACCACAAACCTATTTGAATGTAGCAGACAACAGCGGGGCTCGAAAATTGATGTGTATTCGAATAATAGGAGCTAGTAATCGCCGATATGCTCATATTGGTGACGTTATTGTTGCTGTAATCAAGGAAGCAATCCCAAATACTCCTCTAGAAAGATCAGAAGTGATCAGAGCTGTAATTGTACGTACTTGTAAAGAACTCAAACGTAACAATGGGACGATAATACGATATGACGACAATGCCGCAGTTGTCATTGATCAAGAAGGAAATCCAAAAGGAACTCGAGTTTTTGGGGCGATCCCACGGGAATTGAGACAATTAAACTTTACTAAAATAGTTTCATTAGCTCCTGAGGTATTATAAGACCTAAATATCGATAGTTAGTATAGGATAGGATTAAAAAAATGGTATTGAAATCCAATTAATTATAATTAATAGATTGTGTATCACGCATATACCCTTAATAATTTTATATATTAATAATTGAATTCATATATTAATATATAATTCGTCTCTATTTATATATAAATAAAAGAAAAATAACATGTTGATTATATCAAAATTATAGAACAATTAAGGAATTTTAACTTATCATGGGAAAAGACACTATTGCTGATATAATAACCTCTATACGAAATGCTGACATGAATAGAAAAGGAACAGTTCGGATAGGATCGACTAACATCACCGAAAGCATTGTTAAAATACTTTTACGAGAAGGTTTTATCGAAAACGTAAGGAAACATCGCGAAAACAATCAATATTTTTTGATTTTAACCCTAAGGCATAGACGAAATAAGAAAGAATCCTATAAAACGATTTTAAATTTAAAGAGAATAAGCCGGCCGGGTCTACGAATCTATTCTAACTCTCAACGAATTCCACGAATTTTAGGCGGAATAGGAATTGTAATCCTTTCGACTTCTCAAGGTATAATGACAGATCGAGAAGCTCGACTAAAAAGAATCGGCGGAGAAATTTTGTGTTATATATGGTAATCCTTCTAATATCAAAATTGGATATCCGGAACTTACCATTTGTGAAAAAAAAGGGGTTGTGTAATACTACCCCTGCTAAAAAAGTTTAGAATGTTTTACCCCGAATGAAATTAAATAAAAAAAATGAATTAATGAAAGTTTTCTTTATGAATCACTTCCAAACGGCATGGTTCGATTTTGGTTAGATACTAAAGATTTTTTTAATTTTAGGTCATGCTTCTGAAAGGATTCGACATTTTTTTGTATAGGTATACCTATAGGACAAAAAGTTAAAAATTTTAGTAAGTTCTTAGGTATTAAGTTAATCGGGGGACGTCCACTTTCTAGACTCCATAACAAGAATTCACATGAGTAAGTGGTTTTTTGAAATTCAACATTCCTTTCACGAAGATACAATTCAAGATTCAAAAATATCAAGAAACCTTTTTTTCGTCCAACAATAAGTATATTAATAGAATTAAGGAATAACAACTATGAAAATAAGGGCTTCCGTTCGTAAAATTTGTGAAAAGTGTCGGCTAATCCGTAGGAGGGGACGAATTATAGTAATTTGTTCGAACCCGAGGCATAAACAAAGACAAGGATAATCTTACTAAAGGAAAGGGCACTTCCAAGAAGCTAGCAAAAAAAAAGGTCCGTTTTGGCATGAAATGGATATATCCATATATTTCTTGTGAAATGAAAAAATATGGCAAAACCTATATTAAGAATTGGTTCACGTAAAAATACCCGTAGTGGTTCACGTAAAAATGTACGTAGAATACCAAAGGGAGTTATTCATGTTCAAGCAAGTTTCAACAATACCATTGTGACCGTTACAGATGTACGGGGTCGGGTGATTTCTTGGTCCTCCGCGGGTACTTGTGGATTCAGGGGTACAAGAAGAGGAACACCTTTTGCTGCTCAAACCGCAGCAGGAAATGCTATTCGAGCAGTAGTGGATCAAGGTATGCAACGAGCTGAAGTAAGGATAAAAGGCCCTGGACTGGGAAGAGATGCAGCATTACGAGCTATTCGTAGAAGCGGTATACTTTTAAGTTTCGTACGAGATGTAACCCCTATGCCACATAATGGTTGTAGACCCCCTAAAAAACGACGTGTATAGAACTAAAATAAAGGCTGAAAGGGTTTCAAGAGAAATAAATGATTCAATGATCTGATCAAATAAAATTACTATGGTTCGAGAGAAAGTCAAAGTATCTACTCGGACACTACAGTGGAAGTGTGTTGAATCAAGAAGAGACAGTAAGCGTCTTTATTATGGACGCTTTATTCTGTCTCCACTTATGAAAGGTCAAGCCGACACAATAGGCATTGCAATGCGAAGAGCTTTACTTGGCGAAATAGAAGGAACATGTATTACACGTGCAAAATCTGAGAACATACCACATGACTATTCTAACATAGTAGGTATTCAAGAATCAGTACATGAAATTTTAATGAATTTGAACGAGATTGTATTAAAAAGTAATCTATATGGAACGCGCAACGCGCTTATTTGTGTCCAAGGTCCTGGATATATAACTGCTCGAGACATAATTTTACCGCCCTCTGTGGCAATCGTTGATAATACACAGCATATAGCTACCTTAACAGAACCAATAAATTTGTGTATTGGATTAAAAATCGAGAGGAATCGCGGATATAGTCAAAAAATGTCAAATAACTTTGAAGACCGAAGTTATCCTATAGATGCTGTATTCATGCCTGTTCAAAATGCGAATCATAGTATTCATTCTTATGGGAATGGGAATGAAAAACAAGAGATTCTTTTTTTAGAAATATGGACAAATGGAAGTTTAACTCCTAAAGAAGCACTTCATGAAGCCTCCCGGAATTTGATTAATTTATTTATTCCTTTTCTACATGTAGAAGAAGAAACGTTCTATTTAGAGAACAATCAACATCAAGTTACTTTACCCCCTTTTCCTTTTCATAATAGATTAGTTAACCTAAGAAAAAAAAAAGAACTAGCATTTCAATATATTTTTATTGACCAATTAGAATTGCCTCCCAGAATCTATAATTGTCTCAAAAAGTCCAATATACATACATTATTGGATCTTTTGAATAACAGTCAAGAAGACCTTATCAAAATGGAACATTTTCACATCGAAGATGTAAAAAAGATATTAG